CAATCGAATCCAAATTCCAATCTGAATTCAAACGCGGATGACTGTTTTGTTAGAAAAATCCAAGAATCTAGATTTCATTGTCGTAAGAAAAAAAGATTCACAGAGTCGGGGAAGAATAAATCTTTTTTTTTGTTCGCCCAGTCTCCTTTTTATCAATTTTTTATCATACTAATTTTGACTATACCTTCCCGGAGTTTATTCTCCGGGGAACGTCATTTAAATTTTTTCGGTGGATTCCTTACAATCCCTTTCTTTTATGATCTCATTGGAAATCATATAAAGACAATTCCTATTTAATATAGCTATTTGCGCAAGTATTTTACGATTAATAAGTAATTTCCTCTTGTACAAATCATGTATTAATCTACTATAACTATAGGATACCTTACTCTCACGAATTCCCGCATTTATCCGAGTAATCCACAAACGACGAAAATCTCTCTTTTGCCTATCTCTATCCCGATGAGCAGAAACCAAAGCTCTTATTTTCTGTTGAGTAATAGTTCGAGTCAGTCTTGAATGAGCCCCCCGAAAGCTTGATGCAAATAAACGAATTTTTGTTCTACGTTTACGAGCTACATATCCTCGTCTAATTCTGGTCATTGAATAAATAAAACTTTGATGAATAACTAATTGATTGTTTATTTCCGTTCTTTCAGTTATTCTTTTTCTCTTTACTGATCAATTAATAACAAAACGGATTCTTCCAATGTATAAAATAAAAATTCCAATGGCTTTTGCTACTATAACCTTCCCGACCACTATTTTTTTTCGCAGCGAAATGCCTAAAAAAAAATTCATTGATACCAGAATACCTAGTCAAAAAAACAAGAGTAAATATGAATAGATAAAAGAATAGTGGTTCCGTCGTTTCTATGGTTACTTCTTAAACGGTGAGGTCCTCTCTATACACCGGAGCCCCTTCCTTAATCCATATTTATGGGTAACTTGTACAGTTCACACCCCTTGGCTCTACCCATGAATTATTTAGTAATAGGTCTTTCACAACGAGATCCGCCTATACAGTAACGGTATTTAATTATGAAATTTAGCTAGGTAGCTGACCCTGTGAGTCCGTTCTTGCAAAAGTGGGAACATCCTTTTTCTGCTTATTTCCCCCGCTTAATGGATAACCCTTTTTTACCGATGGGGAATTGCTTTTCATCTTAAATTCAGGTGATTGGATTTGCACCAATGGAAACCATAAATTGCATACACAGGGATATAAGGGATTTTTTTTCTAGGATAGTGAGTGGAATTCTCCCATTCTATCCTATTCACTGGTACTGATCATTGATACTGGAAAAAGGCTTTCCTTTCTTGTTTGTGTACCAGCTCATGATTTGAACGCGTCACACATACACCCTAGTACATGTTCCTCGGCGCTGAGGACATCCCCGAAGAGCGGGGGATTTCGTGACATTTCTTATTGGCTGTCTTGTGTTTCTAATAAGTTGTTTAATCGTTGGCATGCTGAATCATATACATACTAGGCTGGTTTAGATCGATCCTAACCGGATTATTATCAATTGCTTCTATTTAGATTATATTTACTAGACTATTAAACGCGGTAAGAATCTAAATAAAATCACAGATTGACGCGAAATCTTTGCTATTTTCATTCAACCAACCGCTACAAGATCAACAATTCCATGAGCTTGGGCTTCTGTTGCTGACATAAAAACATCCCTTTCCATATCTTCGGATACAATCCATAAGGGTTTGCCCGTTCTTTGTACATAAACCCTTGTGATGGTTTCGCGCAGTTTCAGTAGTTCTTCCGCTTCCAGGATAAATTCTCCCGTTTGTGCCTCATAAAAGGAGCTAGCGGGTTGATGGATCATTACCCTGATGATAAATCAATGGTTTCTCTATCTTGCATAATGAGGTGAAAACAAAAGAATAAAAAAACGACAAATTGAACAACCGTACAGGCATCTTTTGTGCAGTGCATACGGCTCTATAATGGAATTTACTTTGACCTTCCATCGAATTAAAGAGAAAATATAGGATCTATAAGACCCGGATTGGCAAATGGTCCAATTACCACCCTTCCTTTCAGGCAAGTTAAAAAATACTATGATGGTTCCGTTGCTTCATATATTTATGGCCTCTGTGATTCAGCAATCCCAAAGTTTCTTTTTGGGCTAAGGAAAATTTGATTTCTTTTTTTTCTACTCTATACAGTGCGAAAAAAAAAGTTTGTGACGCTGAAATGGATTCCCGATAGATAAGAAACAATCGGAAATACCTTTATATCTCATACTACTCTTTCAAGACATAATCTAATGTTTGAAAAAAAAATAATAATAATTTTCTCATATTGAATTCGAAGTGCCATGCTATTATTACTTAATATTCCTGCGAAGGCATAGTCTTTTTTCTCCAAAATTAAAAATAAAAAACTCAATGGCGCCAAGCGTGAGGGAATGCTAGACGTTTGGTAATTTCTCCTCCAACCAGGATAAAGGATCCCATTGAAGCGGCCAACCCCATGCAT